AATATTATTTGATCGAATCGTTTATTTCTCTTGAAATTTCTTTAATATTTTTTTTATACACGTCTTTTTTTAGGCGGTCTACAGCCATTATGTGGCATAGGAGTTACATCCCGTACGAAAGTTAATAGTATACCACTTCGACGAATAGCCCGTAATGCTGCATCTCTTCCGAGACCGGGACCTTTTATCATGACTTCTGCTCGTTGCATACCTTGATCGACTACTGCACGAATAGCATTTCCAGCTGCCGTTTGGGCAGCAAAAGGTGTCCCTCTTCTTGTACCTCTAAATCCACAAGTACCAGCGGAAGACCAAGAAACCACCCGGCCTCTTACATCTGTAACAGTCACAATGGTATTATTGAAACTTGCTTGAACATGAATAACTCCCTTTGGTATTCTACGTGTATTCTTACGTGAACCAATACGTCCATTCCTGCGCGAACCCACTTTTGGTATAGTTTTTGCCATATTTTATCATCTCATAAATATGAGTCATATAGATATATGGATATATCCATTTCTTGTCAAAACAGATCTTTTTTATTTGTACATCGGGTCTTTTAGAGAGTTTTTTTTTTTACACTATCCTTGTCTTTGTTTATGTCTCGGGTTGGAACAAATTACTATAATTCGCCCCCGTCTACGAATTAGTCGACATTTTTCACAAATTTTACGAACGGAAGCTCTTATTTTCATATTTTAAATTCCTTAAACTTAAAACTTAATTTTAAATCGCCTTCTTGGAAGAAAATGAGTTTCTTGAAATTTTGAAGTTCGGATCGTATTCCCACGGAAACTCATGTTAAAGTTGAAAAACCACCGAATCCCTCGAATATTTGTTGGGGCGTTCCTAAATGATACGCCCTCTGGCAGATATAAGAAGGATTACCATATATAACACAAAATTTCTCCGCCTATTCCTTTTAGTCGAGCTTCTCGATCTGTCATTATACCTTGAGAAGTAGAAAGAATTACAACTCCCATTCCGCCTAAAATTCTAGGAATTCGTTGATAGTTAGAATAGATTCGTAGACCAGGTCGACTGATCCGTTTTAAATTTAAAAGATTTCTATAGGGCCCTTTTCTATTTCTTGTATGGCGCAGGGTTAAAACCAAAAAGGATTTGTCGCTTTCTCGGTGTTTCCTCACATTTTCGATAAAACCTTCTCGTAAAAGTATTTTTACAATGTTTTCGGTGATATTAGTAGATGCTATTCGAACGACTCTTTTTCTATCCATATCCGCATTGCGTATAGAGGTTAATATGTCAGCAATAGTGTCCCTACTCATGATGGACTAAAATTCTTGTTGCCCCCAAATTTGTATATAATCAACATGTTTTTTTTTGACTTATTTTTTTTCATAAAAAAAATTATATTATTAAATTAAAGGTATATGCGTGAAACACAATCTACTAAATAAATTTGAATCTATTTCTTTCCAATACCCTACTATAACTATATCGTAGTCTCATCTTAAAATTGAAGACTATTATAATACCTCGGGCGCTAATGAAACTATTTTAGTAAAATTTAAATGCCTCAATTCCCGTGCGATCGCACCAAAAACGCGAGTTCCTTTAGGATTTCCTTCTTGATCAATTACAACTGCGGCATTGTCATCATATCGTATTAGCATACCGTTGTCGCGTTTAAGTTCTTTGCAGGTACGTACAATTACAGCTCTGACCACTTCTGATCGTTCTAGGGGCATATTTGGTACTGCTTCTTTAATCACAGCAACAATAACGTCACCGATATAAGCATATCGGCGATTACTAGCCCCTATGATTCGAATACACATCAATTCTCGAGCCCCACTGTTATCTGCTACATTCAAATGTGTCTGGGGTTGAATCATTTTTTTATTTGTTCTTTCAATGCAAAGGGCGAAGAAAAAAAAAAGAAATATTTTTTGTCAAAAAAGAAAAAAAGAAACCTTGCTTTTTTCATTCCCAGGATTTATTTTCTTTGATTCTACATTCTTATCCCAAAATAATAAATTGAGTTTTGATAGGCATTTTGGATGCTGCTATTGAAATTGCTTTTCTGGCTATATTTTCTGCGACTCCACCCATTTCATAAAGTATTCGTCCTGGTTTAACAACAGCTACCCAATATTCAGGAGAGCCTTTACCCGAACCCATACGTGTTTCTGTGGGTCTTACTGTAACTGGTTTGTCGGGAAATATACGTACCCATATTTTTCCACCACGACGCGCATTTCGTGTCATTGCCCGGCGCCCCGCTTCTATTTGTCTAGATGTGATCCAAGCGGGTTCAAGCGCTTGAAGAGCATATTTACCGAAACAAATATGATTACCTCGATAAGACATTCCCTTCATTCGTCCTCTATGTTGTTTACGGAATCTGGTTCTTTTGGGGTTATAGTTGATGGTTCTTTCTGAATTCCACCTCTACTACAGAACCGGACGTGAGAGTTTCATCTCATCCAGCTCCTCGCGAAAAAAGGATTCAAAATAGTTAATTTGAATATAT